TTATTCTTACAACACAGTGATTCTAATGAAATAGTGAAAAAGTGAAATCATAAGAATTGTATTTCTTGGGATTGTAGTTCAACTGGTTAGAGCACCGCCCTGTCAAGGCGTAAGCTGCGGGTTCGAGCCCCGTCAGTCCCGACGAATCCAATAAATAAAAAACAGCTTTCCATTTTCTGTGGGTGGAAGGGTTGAATAGGGGGAATAGAATCTCATTCTTGTTTCCAACGGGAAATTTTTATTTTTTCGGCTAATACCGATTGATGGTAGGGAGGCATATGTGGATTAGGAATATTATTGGTATCATCATATTCAGTATTCCAAAAGATACCGTAAAGGGGTTTTACGTTTTCGATTGGGCCCGCCCGACCCTTTAAATTAGAAAAATAAAAAAAAATTCGTGTAAACACATAGAAAAAATTTTGAATTTGTTTCTTATTTGATTCATGATTACCTTAATAAAGAATAAAGAAAGTAAAGTGCCGCTCAGATTTTTAACTTTATCTTTTCCTTACTTATATTTTGTATAACCTAAATTTTTAATTTGAATCCGGAGGACTCTATTTCATTCAAATCCCACCCCGAACTTTATCTAGTGAAAAATCGATTCGATAGTTCAGTTTTCAGATATTGTTATTCATGGTATTGATCCGATTCAATATCATCGAGATGTAATTTGTATTTTCATTCCGCGGAATTTGTGGCCGAAAGGTTTATCAGCTCTATGGGATTCAATCCCGAGTTATTTATTGCAAAGTAAAAAATACTATGAAATTATGGAAGTAAACATTCTTGCATTTATTGCTACTATACTGTTCATTGTAGTTCCTACTGCTTTTTTACTTATCCTTTACGTAAAAACGGCTAGTCAAAATGATTCATCAAAATGATGAATTTGAAGGAAACTTGACCTCTTAGTTCTTATCAACGATTGAATAAGGTTTCAATGTCTTAACTAAGGTGAACTCGAATCCGTGATATTTTATGATACTCGATAGTATGATAGAAAGAAATATATGAATTCTTCTTTCTACCATACTATACTTAACTTATTGTAGTGTAATTATAATGTATAAGGTTCTACTGTAGTGTATAAAGATACAAGTAGTGTAAATTGAAATCTCATATATGTAATAATTATTTGCTACATCTATTTGATTTGTAAGGAATTAATTGGGTTGTTGACAAACGATTCAAGGAGTTGCTGGGTATTTTTTTTTTAAATTATTTATAGAGGGGGGCTAAACTCCAATGTTAACTCTCTAATCATGTAATATGAAATTAAATGGATCGATATAAATAAAAAATTCTATTTTTAAAACAAAAAAAATGGTAAGATACGGGATTAGCTCAGGTCAAATTACTAGCGTAGTATTTTGTTATCCACCCCCCATAATTTATTTAATAGCAATTACAAAACGGCTCTTTGAAACAAAAAAAGGTAAACAAATCAAAAGCGGGTCTTTCTTCATTATCCATATCAAGTTTTGGTAAGAGTCGAGCCGGTTCATCGAACTATAAAAAATAAACATGAACATGAAAATCATTGAAATATTTGTTTAATTGAAAGGGGGGTATTGTTCATATAATAAATACATTATTCTACTATAATCTAAACTAGAATCAGAATCGAAAGTAATTTTTAAATAACGATAGTTTTATTTAAATAGTAAATAACGTTTTGAAGAACAATCTATCAAAAAATTGATATAGTTTGATTCCTCAACTCAATTAGTAGTACCTTTAGAGTCCACTTCTCCCCCATACTACGAGTGAAAGGGAAAATGTAAAGACTACCATTAAAGCAGCCCAAGCGATACTTACTATATCCATGTGAATTATGTCTCCTATTTTATTTTGAGTTTATTTCAGTATTGTTTACTAATACTAATAATAGTGTAATCAATAGCACAGAGTCAAAGGAGGGTTATGACCCAACATTTTTATTAATATGAATTGAATAATTCATCAAATAAATTTATAAAAAGTTCCTAGACAATATTTTTATCTGTTTCTGCAGACCATAATTGTTAGATTTCGGGTATTTTGTCGATCAGGCGACACCCGGATTTGAACTGGGGAAAAGGGATTTGCAGTCCCGCGCCTTACCGCTCGGCCATGCCGCCAAAATGATACAATACAAATCTGTATCTTGAATCCCTCTTTCTATATGACACAAAATGACCCAAGCCAGACAAAGTTTAATTTGATATATTAATATATGTAAACCTAAAAATTTATATGGTAATCGGATATCTTATCTAAAGGGGATTCTAAAAAAAATTCTTGTGCTTTCATTTTTCATTAACGTTGAATAGAGAATAAAAATTTGGACAGAACGTTTACTAGGGCTGAAAAAAACCGACCATAAAAATAAACACGGAGGGAATATTATCGATAACTATATCTCTCTCGGGACGTATTTAATAAATAATAAAACCCTTCTTCCTTACCTTCGTTATGTACTTCAATTATATTCTATGAATTTTTTATAATTATTTCAAAAAAGTACCTAAGCTAAAAAAAAAATTCTATATTGTTTCTGATTATCTTTAAACAGGTCGAATACTGAACCCATTTTTGGTATCCAATCGAATTGGGATTGGAATATCATAATAATTAATTATACTACTGGTAAAAATGGAATAACTTTTGTTTTGATATTCTATACAAAACTTTAGAAGTCTAAGTAGGAATTTTGTATCAATTTTATTTGATTCTTCCGTTCATACGTATCTCATACATGCCCATTTCATAAAGGGTTGGTTGAGTAAAATTTCATGTGATTCTGTAAACAGAATAAAAATTCCACCGTTGCTGGATCGAGTCATATAAGACTCGATCTAGCAATGAGTTATAATGGACTGGGATTTTTTCAATAAATGGTAAATTTAAAATGCTCTGGGATGGAAATGAGGGAATGTATACAATACCGGGGTTGAATCAAATACAATTTGAAGGATTTTGTAGGTTCATTGATCGGGGCTTGATGGAAAAACTTTATAAGTTTCCAAAAATTAAAGATGCGGATCAAGAAATTGAATTTCAATTATTTGTGGAAACATATCAATTAGTAGAACCGTTGATAAAAGAGAGGGATGCTGTGTATGAATCACTCACATATTCTTCTGAATTATATGTATATTCAGGATTAATTTGGAAAACTAGTAGGGATATGGAAGAACAAACCATTTTTATTGGAAACATTCCTCTAATGAATTCTCTGGGTACTTCTATAGTAAATGGAATATACAGAATTGTGATCAATCAAATATTGCAAAGCCCCGGTATTTATTACCGGTCAGAGTTGGACCATAACGGGATTTCGGCCTATACCGCTACTATAATATCAGATTGGGGAGGAAGATTAGAATTAGAGATTGATAAAAAGGAAAGGATGTGGGCTCGTGTGAGTAGGAAACAAAAAATATCTATTCTAGTTCTATCATCAGCTATGGGTTCGCATCTAAGACAAATTCTAGAGAATGTTTGCTACCCTGAAATTTTCTTGTCTTTTTTAAATTTAAATGAAAAGGAGAAAAGAAGAATTGGGGCAAAAGAAAATGCCACTTTGGAATTTTATCGACAATTTTTTTGTATAAGTGGGGATCCGGGCTTTTCTGAATCCTTATGTAAAGAGTTACAACAGAAATTCTTTCAACAAAAGTGTGAATTGGGAAGTATTGGTCGACGAAATATGAATCAGAGACTGAAACTTGATATACCCCAAAACAATTTATTTTTATTACCACGAGATATATTGGCAGCTGCGGATCATTTGATTAGGATGAAACTTGAAATGTGTACACTTGACAATATGAATCATTTAAAAAATAAACGTATTCGTTCTGTAGCGGATCTCTTACAAGATCAATTAGGATTGGCGTTGGTTCGTTTAGAAAATTTTGTTCAAGGGACTATATGTAGAGCAATTAGGCATAAATGGACACCGACCCCTCATAATTTGGTAACTTCAACTCCATTAACAATCACTTATGAATCTTTTTTCGGCTTACACCCATTATCTCAAGTTTTGGATCGAACTAATCCATTAACACAAATAGTTCATGGGAGAAAATCGAGTCATTTGGGCCCCGGGGGGTTGACAGAACGAGCTGCTAGTTGTTTTCCAATCCGAGATATTCATCCTAGTCATTATGGACGTATTTGCCCAATTGACACGTCTGAAGGAATAAATGTTGGTCTTATTGGATCGTTAGCAATTTATGCGAGGATTGGTCGTTGGGGGTCTCTAGAAAGCCTATTTTATGTTTATGAAATTTCTGCAAAAAAAATGCGGATGCTTTATTTATCATCAAGTATGGATGAATCCTATATGGTAGCGGCGGTTAATTCTTTGGTATTGAATCTAAGTATTCAGGAAGAACAGCTTGTTCCGGCTCGATACCGTCAAGAATTCCTAACTATTGCGTGGGAACAGGTTCATCTTCGAAGTATTTTTCCTTTCCAATATTTTTCTATTGGAGCTTCTCTCATCCCTTTTATCGAGCATAATGATGCAAATCGGGCTTTAATGAGTTCTAATATGCAACGACAGGCGGTTCCGCTTTCGAGGTCCGAGAGGTGCATTGTTGGAACTGGGTTGGAACGGCAAGCGGCTCTAGATTCAGGTGTTCCCGTTATGGCCGAACGGGGGGGTAAGATCATTTCGACCGATACTGACAAGATCCTTTTATCAGACAGTGTGGAGACTTTAAGTATTTCATTAATTATGTATCAACGTTCCAATAAAAATACTTGTATGTATCAAAAACCAAAAGTTTGGAAGGATAAATGCATTAAAAGAGGGCATATTTTGGCTGACGGCACTGCAACGGTTGGTGGCGAACTTGCTTTGGGGAAAAACGTATTAGTAGCTTATATGCCATGGGGGGGTTATAATTTTGAAGATGCAGTACTCATTAGTGAGCGTTTAGTATATAAGGATATTTATACGTCTTTTAACATACAGAAATACGAAATTAAAACTCATGTGACAAGACAAGGTCCCGAAAAGATCACTACTAAAATACCGCATTTAGAATCTCATTTACTTCGAAATCTAGACAAAAAGGGGGTTGTGATGCTGGGATCTTGGGTAGAGGCGGGCGATATTTTAGTAGGTAAATTAACGCCTCAGATGGTTAAAAAATTGTCGTATGCCCCAGAAGATAAATTAGTACGCACTATACTCGGCATTCAAGTCTCCACTTCAAAAGAAACTTGTCTAAAACTACCTACAGGTGGTAGAGGTCAAGTTATTGATGTGAGATGGTACTGTAGAAAGGGAGGTTCTAATTATAATCCAGAAACGATTTGTGTATATATTTTACAGAAACGCGAAATCAAAGTTGGCGATAAAGTGGCCGGAAGGCATGGAAATAAAGGTATCATTTCCAAAATTTTACCGATACAAGATATGCTTTATTTGCAAGATGGAAGACCTGTTGATATGGTCTTCAACCCGTTAGGGGTACCTTCACGAATGAATGTAGGACAGATATTTGAATGCTCGCTCGGGTTAGCAGGCAGTCTGCTAGACAGACATTATCGCATAGGAGCTTTTGATGAGAGATATGAACAAGAGGCTTCGAGAAAACTAGTATTTTCTGAATTATATGAAGCCAGCAGGCAAAGAGTAAATCCATGGGTATTTGAACCCGAGTATCCGGGAAAAAGTAGAATATTTGATGGAAGAACAGGGGATTCTTTTGACCAACCTGTTATTATAGGAAATCCTTATATTTTTAAATTAATTCATCAAGTTGATGATAAAATACATGGACGTTCCAGCGGACATTACGCACTTGTTACACAACAACCCCTTAGAGGAAGGGCTAAGCGGGGGGGACAACGGGTAGGAGAAATGGAGGTTTGGGCTCTAGAAGGGTTGGGGGTTGCTCATATTTTACAAGAGATGCTTACTTATAAATCGGATCATATTAGAGCTAGGCAGGAGGTACTTGGTACTACCATTGTTGGAAGAACAATATCTAATCCTGAGGATGCTCCAGAATCTTTTCGATTGCTCGTTCGAGAACTACGATCCTTAGCTCTGGAAATGAATCATTTCCTTGTATCTGAAAAGAACTTCCGTATTAATAGGAAGGAAGTTTAATCGGAATGAATTTTTATTTTTCTTCTATGATCGACCGTTATAAACATCAACAACTCCGAATTGGCTTGATTTCTCCTCAACAAATAAGTGCTTGGGCTAATAAAATCTTATCGAACGGAGAGAGAGTTGGAGAGGTAACAAAACCCCATACTTTTCATTATAAAACTAATAAACCGGAAAAAGATGGATTATTTTGTGAAAGAATCTTTGGGCCTATAAAAAGCGGAATTTGTGCTTGTGGGAATTTTCGAATAATAGAGGATAAAAAAGAAAACCCAAAATTTTGTCAAAAATGTGGAGTTGAATTTGTGGATTCTAGAACACGAAGATATCAAATGGGCTACATCAAACTGGCCTGCCCGGTAACCCATGTGTGGTATTTGAAACGTCTTCCTAGTTATATTGCGAATATTTTAGATAAACCTCTTAAGGAATTAGAGGGTTTAGTATACTGCGATGTGTGATTTGATAGAAATCCAGATTTTACAGATTCGAAATGATAAACTGTCATCCCACTCAATCCTCTTGGGATGCCCCAATTCTGACATGCTTTTTGGGGGGAAGTAATATGAAGCTCATAATTTTGGAGTATTCAATACTCCAAAAAGGGGTTGATCTATGGTTGATTCCGTAACAAACCCAAATAAATAGGAATCCCCAGTTTTACTTCGTGAAAACAAAACTTCTTAAAAAAAATTATGTTTATGTTCGAGTAAGCAAATTTGTCATGGTTATAAGAGCCTATCTATCGCGTATAGGCTTTAAGGACGCCGTAGCAAAACCGTCGAGGTAAAATTAAAATATTGGGACCTAAAAGATTGAACAGAACGATATATAAACAAGTAAATCCTTTTTTTTGAATTCAAAGATACTCCTTTAATTAATAATAAAGCGGATTCGTGATTCGAGGGGAAGTAGACTACTCAAGAATTTCACACCTTATTTATGTCGTACTTAAGTTCGAAACTCTAAGCTAAGGAAAAAAGTCAATGAAAAATTAATTAATGAAATTACTTTCTCTGAAAACTTGAGTAAGGAGTAGATTTTTGGGGGTTTTTATAATTTGAAAGTGAGAATCACTTTATTTGGTATAACTACTTTAGCCGGATGAGAGGAAACTTTCACGTCCGATTTTGAGGGGGGGGGAGATCCTATAGTATCCTATCCCAATTTTTCTTTTGCTAGGTCTATAATTAAAAAACCGACTTTCTTACGATTACGAGGTTTATTCGAATATGAAATTCAATCTTGGAAATATAGCATCCCCTTTTTTTTTACTACCCAAGGCTTCTATACATTTCGAAATCGCGAAATATCTACTGGAGCAAGGGCTATCCGAGAACAATTAGCCGATCTGGATTTGCGAATTATTATAGATTATTCATTTGTTGAATGGAAAGAATTAGGGAAAGAGCGGTCCATAGGTAATGAATGGGAAGATCGAAAGGTTGGAAGAAGAAAGGATTTTTTGGTTAGACGCATGGAATTAGCTAAATATTTTATTCGAACGAATATCGAACCAGAATGGATGATTTTGTGTCTATTACCAGTTCTTCCCCCCGAACTAAGACCGATCATTCAAATAGATGGAGGTAAACTAATGAGTTCGGATATTAATGAACTATATAGAAGAATTATCTATCGGAACAATACTCTTAATGACCTATTAATAACAAGTAGGTCTACTCCTGGGGAATTAGTAATGTGTCAGGAGACATTGATACAAGAAGCCGTGGATACACTTCTTGATAATGGCATTCGTGGACAACCAATGAGGGATGGTCATAATAAAATTTATAAGTCGTTTTCGGGTGTAATTGAAGGAAAAGGGGGAAGATTTCGTGAGACTTTGCTCGGCAAACGAGTCGATTATTCAGGACGTTCCGTTATTATCGTAGGTCCGTCACTTTCATTACATCAATGTGGATTACCTCGTGAAATAGCAATAGAGCTTTTCCAGATATTTGTAATTCGCGGTCTAATTAAACAACATCTTGCTTCGAACATAGGGGTTGCGAAGGGTAAAATTCGGGAAAAAGAACCCATTGTGTGGGAAATACTTCAAGAAGTTATGCAAGGGCATCCTGTATTGCTGAATAGAGCACCTACTCTGCATAGATTAGGCGTACAGGCATTCCAACCCATTTTAGTGGAAGGACGCGCTATTTGTTTACATCCATTAGTTTGTAAGGGATTCAATGCAGATTTTGATGGAGATCAAATGGCTGTTCATGTGCCTTTATCTTTGGAGGCTCAAGCAGAGGCCCGTTTCCTTATGTTTTCTCATATGAATCTTTTGTCTCCAGCTATTGGTGATCCCATTTCTGTGCCAACTCAAGATATGCTTATTGGACTCTATTTATTAACGATCAGAAATAGTCGAACTATTTGTGCAAATCGGTATAACCCATGGAATTTCAAAAACTATAACTCTCAAAATGAAATAGTTAATAATAATCATGATATTAAGTATACAAAAAAATACCCTTTTTATAATTCTTATGATGCAATTGGAGCTTCTCAGCCGAAAATAATCGATTTAGATATAGATAGTCTTTTGTGGCTTCGGTGTCGACTAGAGCAACACTTTATTGCTTCAAGAGAAGCCCCTATAGAAGTTCATTATGAATCCTTGGGTACTTATCATGAAATTTATGAACACTATTTAAAAGTAAGAAGTGTAAAAAAAGAAATTCGTTGTATATACATTCGAACCACGATTGGTCACATTTTATTTTATAGAGAAATCGAAGAAGCCATACAAGGATTTTCTAGGGCATGCTCATAGGGTGGGTACCTAATCATATGTTACTTAACCTAAGTAATTCTATAGATAACGACGAAAGTTCATGCCTCAACGGTTCACCTAGTATCATAGTTCCTGTTCCTCCCTTTCCACGTGAATCACGATCGATAAAAGGAAGTTTTTGAATCACTGACTCAAATCCATTGTTGAATCCGACTCATCAGAATATAGAGGTACTTATGGCAGAAGGGGTAAATTTGGTCTTTCACAATAAAATAATAGATAGAACTGTCATGAAACGACTTATTAGCGGATTACTAGATCACTTCGGAATGGCATATACATCACACATCTTGGATCAAGTAAAAACTTTGGGTTTTTATCAAGCCACTGCTACATCTATTTCATTAGGAATTGATGATCTTTTAACAGTTCCCTCGAAAGGATGGCTAATCCAAGATGCTGAAAAACAAAGTTTAATTTTGGAAAAACACTACCATGATGGGAATATACACGCGGTAGAAAAATTACGTCACTCTATTGAGATATGGTATATTACAAGTGAATATTTGCGACAAGAAATGAATCCAAATTTTAGGATGACTGATCCCCTTAATCCCGTTTATTTAATGTCTTTTTCGGGAGCTAGAGGAAATGCATCTCAGGTACATCAATTAGTCGGTATGAGAGGATTAATGTCGGATCCCCAAGGACAAATGATTGATTTACCCATTCAAAGCAATTTATGCGAAGGTCTTTCGTTAACAGAATATATTATTTCTTGCTACGGAGCTCGCAAAGGAGTTGTCGATACTGCTGTACGAACATCAGATGCTGGATATCTCACGCGCAGACTTGTTGAAGTAGTTCAACACATTGTTGTACGTAGAACGGATTGCGGAACTATACAAAGTATTTCTGTGAGTCCTCGAAAAGGGCTGCTGCTGGAAAGAATTTGTAGCCAAACATTAATTGGTCGTGTATTAGCAGATGATATATATACGGGTTCTCGATGTATTGCCGCTCGTAATCACGATATTGGAATTGGACTTGCCAATCGATTAAGAACCTTTCGAGGACAACTAATATCTATTCGAACCCCCTTTACGTGTAGAGGTACATCTTGGATCTGTCGATTGTGTTATGGTCGGAGTCCTACTCATGGCGACCTAGTCGAATTAGGGGAAGCTGTAGGTATTATTGCGGGTCAATCTATTGGAGAACCGGGTACTCAACTGACATTAAGAACTTTTCATACCGGTGGAGTATTCACAGGGGGGACTGCAGGATATTTACGGACCCCCTATAATGGAAAAATAAGATTCAATGACTATTTGGTTCATCCCACACGTACACGTCACGGGCACCCGGCTTTTCTCTGTTATATCGATTTGTATGTAATTATTGAGAGTACCGATTTTATACATAACGTGAAGGTTCCACCAAAAAGCTTTATTTTAGTTCAAAATGATCAATATGTAAAATCGGAACAGGCGATTGCTGAGATTCATTCGGGAATATCCACTTTAAATTTAAAAGAGAGGGTTCGAAAACATATTTATTCTGACTTAGGGGGAGAAATGCATTGGAGTACCGATGTGTACCATGCACCTGAATTTACATATAGTAATGTTCATCTCTTACCAAAAACAAGCCATTTATGGATATTATCGGGAGATCCGTGCCGATCGACCGTAGCCCCCCTTTTGCTACACAAGGATCAAGATCAAATGAAGGTTTATTCTCGTTCTGTCGAACGAAAATTTTTTTCTAACTTCTCAGTGACTAATAATCAAGTGAGACACAAATTCTTTAGTTTTTATTTTTCTGGTAAAAAAAAAGATAGCATTCCTGATTATCCAGAACTTAATCGAATCATATACACGGATCATTATAATCTCCTATATACAGTCATTCTCCCAAAAAACTCTGATTTATTGGCAAAGAGGCGGAAAAACAGATTTTGCATCCCATTTCAATCAATTCCAGAACGAGAGAAAGAACTAATGCCCCATTCGAGTATAGTGATTGAAATACCCATAAATGGTATTTTCCGTAGAAAAATAATTATTGCGTATTTCGATGATCCTAGATACAAAAGAAATCAGTTGGGAATTAATAAATATGAGACTAGAGAGTCATATTCAATCGTTAAAAAAAATTATTTGATTGAGTATCAAGGAGTTAAAATTAGTAAAGGAAAAAACAAAAAATATAAACTATTTTTCATTCAGGAGGAAGTGCATATCTTACCCGGATCTTCTTACATAATGGTACGGAACAATAGTATCATTGGAATAGGTACACAAATCGCTTTAAATAGAAGAAGCAGTGCATGTGGATTGGTACGAGTGGAAAAAAAAAAAAAAAAAATGGAACTAACAATTTTTTCGGGAGATATCTATTTTACTGGAAAAAACAATACTGTAAAAACCGATAAGATAATCCGCCACAGTGACATCTTGATATCACCAAGACCGGGAAAAACAAATTCCAAGGAATTCAAAAAAAAACCGAAAAATTTGGTCTATGTCCAACAGATTACACTTACCAAGAAAAAGTCTTTTGTTTTGGTTCGACCTATAGTTATATCTGAAACAGCGGAGTGTATAAGTTTAACAACACTCTTCCCGCAAGATGTGTTACAGGAAGTGGATAATGTCCAACTTCAAGTTGTCAATTCTATTTTGGGGAAACCCATAATTTTGGGAGGATTTTCTGGCATAAGTATTCAATTATTTCGGACGTGTTTAGTATTGAATTGGAACCAAGACAAAAAAGAATTTTCGATAGAACAGGCTTATGCTTCCCTTGTTGAAGTAAGAGCAAAAGATTTAATGCGCGCTTTTATAAGAATTGACTTAGTGAAATCTTCTATTTCGTATACCGGAAAAAGGAATGATCCGCCGGGGATTTCTGATAATGGATCAGATCGCATCAATATCAATCCCTTTTATTACAAGGCAAGAAAGATTCAAGAATCGCTTAGCCAAAAGCAAGGAACTATTCGTACGTTTTCATTATTGAATAAAAATAATGAATATCAATCTTTTATAATTTTGTCATCATCTGATTGTTCTCGAACGGGTTTATTCGACGTTGTAAAATATCACAATATAAAAAACAAATCCATTAAAAGGGATTCCAGAATTGCTTCGTTGGGCCCTGTAGGAACAGCCCTTAAAATTGTGAATTTGGATTTTTTTTACTATTTAACAACTCATAATCAGATCTTGGTAACTAACTATTTGCAACTTGACAATTTTAAAAAAGGTTTTGAAGTACTTCAATTTTATTTCATAGATGAAAATGGAATAATTTATAATATCAGTACATGTAATAACATAATTTGGAATCTATTCCATTTTCATTGGTATTTTCTCCACCATAATTATTGTGAGGAGACATCCACAATAATGAGTCTTGGACAATTTATTTGTGACAATGTATGTATAACCAAAAATCTACCACACAAAAAATCCGGTCAAGTCCTAATTGTTCAAATTAGTTCGGTAGTAATAAGAGCAGCTCGGCCTTATTTAGCCACGCCCGGCGCAACTGTTCATGGCCATTATGGGGAAATCCTTTACGAAGGAGATACATTAATTACAGTTAGATATGAAAAATCCAAATCTGGTGATATAACACAGGGTCTTCAAAGGGTGGAACAGATCTTAGAAGTGCGTTCGATTGATTCAATATCAATGAATCTGGCAAGGCGGGTTAGGGGTTGGAACGAACGTATTCCAAGAATTCTTGGAATTCCTTGGGGTTTCTTGATTGGTGCTGAGATAACTAGAGTACAAAGTCGTATTTCTTTGGTTCATAAGATCCAAGAAATTTATCGATCTCAGGGGGTTCAAATTCATAATAAACATATAGAGATGATTGTACGTCAAATAACATCAAAAGTGTTGGTATCCGAAGATGGAATGTCTAATGTTTTTTTACCCGGAGAATTGATTGGATTGTTACGAGCAGAGCGAACAGGACGCGCTTTTGAAGAAGCCATCTGTTATCAAGCTATTTTATTGGGAATAACGAGAACATCTTTGAACACTCAAAGTTTTATATCCGAAGCGAGTTTTCAAGAAACCACTCGAGTTTTAGCAAAAGCCTCTCTCCGGGGTCGTATCGATTGGTTGAAAGGGTTGAAAGAAAATGTTGTTCTGGGGAGTATGATACCCGCCGGGACTGGATTCAAAGGAGTTGTGCACCGTTCAAGGCAAGATAACAACATTACTTTGGAACTCTCAAAAACAAATCTATTCGGTAGGGAAATGGGGGATATTTTGTTCTACCACAAAAGATTTTTTGATTCTTACATTTTAAACGATTCTCATAAGGTATATCAGAACAATTCTTTTATAGGATTGAAGGATTCTTAAGAACAGATTTTTCTTTATAATTCTGACGGTTCCAATTTGGATTTGGTAATAACAAAAATAACAAATAGAAACGAATTATTAATCTTTAGTAGAAGATAAGGTTCCGTCGGAACAATAAAAGAGGAAGTGTGAGGAGAAATGACAAGAAGGTATTGGAACATAAATTTTGAAGAGATGATGGAGGCAGGAGTTCATTTTGGTCATGGTACGAGAAAATGGAATCCTAGAATGGAACCTTATATCTCTGGAAAGCGCAACGGTATTCATATTCCAAATCTGACTATAACCGCTCGGTTTTTATCAGAAGCTTGTGATTTGGTTTTTGATGCAGCAAGTAGAGAAAAACAATTCTTAATTGTTGGTACAAAGAATAAAGTAACTAATTCAGTAGCACGGGCCGGAATACGGGCTCAGTGTCATTATGTTAATAAAAAATGGCTCGGTGGTATGTTAACTAATTGGTACACTACAGAAATGAGACTTCATCGGTTCAGGAATTTGAGAGCTGAACAAAAAATGGGGAAACTCGAACGTCTTCCAAAAAGGGATGCGGCTGTGTTAAAGAGACAATTATTTCATTTGCAAACATATCTGGGTGGAATTAAATATATGTCGGGGTTGCCTGATATTGTAATCATCGTTGATCAGCAAGAAGAATATACGGCTTTTCGCGAATGTATTGCTTTGGGAATTCCAACGATTTGTTTTATCGATACAAATTGTGAACCGGATCTCGCGGATATTTCGATTCCGGCGAATGATGATACTACAGCTTCAATCCGATTAGTTCTTAACAAATTAGTATTCGCAATTTGTGAAGGTCGTTTTAGCTTTATACGAAATCCTTGAGTGTAGTATAATAAATATAAAAATATAAGATAAATAGCTTCAAAACTCCATAAGATTTTAAGATTTATAGAATCAATTACTATTCTTGAATCGAAAAAATAAAAATAAATAAAGATAAAGAATATTCAGAATATATGATTCAAATAGTTAAGTTAATAAATAGGCAGTTGAATCAAAATAATTATTTTTAAAGTTATATTTTTAGCCGAGGTCAATATGAATGTTCTATTATGTTCTATCAATACCCTAAGGGGGTTATACAATATATCCGATGTGGAAGTAGGTCAACATTTCTATTGGCAAATAGTAGGTTTCCAAGTCCATGCTCAAGTACTTATTACTTCTGGGGTTGTCATTGCTATCTTATTAGGTTCAGCCACTCTAGCCGTTCGAAATCCACAAACCATTCCCACTGACGATCAGAATTTTTTCGAATATCTCCTTGAATTCATTCAAGACGTGAGTAAAACTCAGATTGGAGAAGGATATGGTCCTTGGGTTCCCTTTATTGGAACTATGTTTCTATTTATTTTTGTTTCGAATTGGTCGGGGGCTCTTTTACCTTGGAAAATAATACAGTTACCTCATGGAGAGTTAGCCGCGCCCACGAATGATATAAATACTACTGTTGCTTTAGCTTTACTCACCTCATTGGCATATTTCTATGCGGGTCTTACAAAAAAAGGATTAGGTTATTTCAGTAAATACATTCAGCCAACTTTAATCCTTTTACCTATTAATATCTTAGAAGATTTCACAAAACCCCTATCGCTTAGTTTTAGACTTTTTGGCAATATATTAGCTGATGAATTAGTAGTTGTTGTTCTTGTTTCTTTAGTACCTTCAGTGATTCCTATACCTGTTATGTTCCTTGGATTATTTACAAGTGGTATTCAAGCTCTTATTTTTGCAACTTTAGCTGCGGCTTATATAGGCGAATCACTAGAGGGTGGTCATCATTAAAGATTTATAAATAAAATAAAGAGATCGAAAAGATATTTTTCTACTTAAGTCAATCCACTCTTGTGAATGTTTCAAATAATTCGAATTATTTGAAAATCTGATTAAATCTAAGGTTTACATTATGGAAAAATGTATGTAATGTAAATGTGATAGTAGATATTGACTATATATTCATCTATAAATTACCCTACTACTTGTATACTGAAATTAATGTTAATTTTTATTTATACGGGTGCTTCACTATAAAGTCTTTCTTTTTTGTCTGTGATTGTGAATTGAATGACCAAAAGGATTAAATTAAGAATAATAAAAAGATATAAGATTTAGGGAGGGGTTCGAAAAGTCATATGAATTCACAAAAAAAGCACCGTGGATAGAAATTAAAAAGGAAATATCGAAGTTGTTCTGATGGTACAATACTATTTTTTATTTCTTCAATTCGGAGTTCTTAGTTACTTCAACTGGCTGGATGAATCTTCTTATCGATGGAATAAATTATAATTAATTAGTTAATTGTATGTATCATTAACTCTTTTTTTTGTTAGGAATTTTTCATGAATCCACTGATTTCTGCTGCTTCTGTTATTGCTGCCGGATTGGCTGTAGGGCTTTCTTCTATTGGACCTGGAGTGGGTCAAGGTACCGCCGCGGGCCAAGCTGTAGAAGGGATAGCAAGACAGCCCGAAGCGGAGGGGAAGATACGAGGTACTTTATTACTTAGTCTGGCTTTTATGGAAGCTTTAACAATTTATGGATTGGTTGTAGCATTAGCGATTTTATTTGCGAATCCTTTTGTTTAATACTATAAATATTAAAAATATAAAAAAAACTTACAAGACCCCCAATATTTATTCGTTGATAAAAAAACGAACCTGTGGAAAGGACCGATTTAAGGATGTAAAATTTTCATACCAACTAACTTTTGTCCCTCCCGTTCTTAGTACAACGGAAACTTTTTTTAGAAGTATCATTTTTATTTAGACATAAAAACAAAATAGTAAATAAAAAGTTAAGTTATACAAAAATAACTCTTTCGATTTTTTTAGTTTATCTATTTCTATTATATTAAGAGGAGATCATATGAAACATATAAGTAATTCTTTCGTTTCTTTAGGTCACTGGCCATTTGCCGGGGGTTTCGGGTTTAATACCGATATTTTAGCAACAAATCCAATAAATCTAAGCGTAGTGTTTGGTGTAGTGATTTTGTTTGGAAAGAGAGTGTGTGCGAGTTGTTTATTTCAAGAATAGGCTGTATTCAATCAGCTGCACATTATAATTAGTAAATAAAGGTGCATCATCTCGCGAATTACTTCCGAATAATTAGGAAATAGTATAGAAGAACCATAGCATTTCGTGATTTATTGGTAAATTTACTTTGCTTTGATTCTCTATCAATCAATACAATAAGCTGAAACTATTACCATGGTTAAAGCTAAGCCATTTGAAGTGCGGGTGCGGCAGGCGTGGTACTCTTTCCTATTTCTAATAATATTTTTTATACTTATAGAGTTGGAATTTTTTTCGATATAGAACACTCCTGTCGATAAAAAAACTTTAACCGTTTATTGGAATATTGGATAAAATTGGAAACTAAGAGGTATTTCAACTCTTTATTTTTTTACTGTTGTATCAATGCAATGACCTATGTATAAAAGTATAAAATAATAGGCATTTTTGGATTTTAAGAAAAAAAAGAAACAACTTTGCTGATAATTACATATTTTTCAGAAGAGTCCCTTGGATATTATAGAAGTAGTGATCAGTTTCGATATTTTTTTTTAATATAAACAACTAAGAAAGGATAGGCTCATTATAAAGATAAAAAAATGGGAATTATCCATAAGTAATTGAGCGTGAGAGCCAAATGAATCGAAAGATTCATGTTTGGTTCGGGAAGGGATTATGAAAGTTTTGAAATGACTAGAAAAAAAAGATAGTCCACTTTTATTAAATGATTTATTAGATAATCGAAAACAGAGGATTTTGAATGCTATTCTAAATTCAAACAAACTACGCGAAGGGGCTATCGAACAGTTGGAAAAAGCCAAGGATTTTTTACGGAAAGTAGAAATAGAAGCAGATCGTTTTCGAGTGAATGGGTACTCTGATATAGAACGAGAAAAGTTGAATTTGATTAATTCAACTTATGCAACTTTGGAACAATTAGAAAATTACAAAAATGAAAATATTTATTTTGAACAACAAAGGGCGATTAAGCACGTCCAACAACATGTTTTACAACAAGCCTTACAGGGGGCTTTTAGAACTCTGAATAATTGTTTGAACAACGAGGTACATTTACGTACTATCAGTGCTAACATTCGTATGCTTAGGGTAATGAAATAAATAATAGGTTAGTACTTTCCTTATTGTTAGGCATGGAATTCTTTTTTTATTTTAAAATTAAGAAAAATTCATGGTAAGCGTTCGAGCCGACGAAATTCGTAATATTATCCGGGAGCGTATTGAGCAATATACTAGGGAAGTAAAGATTGTAACTACTGGTACCGTACTTCAAGTAGGTGATGGCATTGCTCGTATTCATGGCCTTGATGAAGTCATGGCGGGCGAGTTGGTGGAATTTGAAGAGGATACAACGGGTATTGCTCTTAATTTGGAATCAAATAATGTTGGTGTTGTATTAATGGGTGATGGTTTGATGATACAAGAGGGAAGTTCTGTAAAAGCAACAGGAAGAATTGCTCAAATACCAGTGAGTAAGGCTTATTTGGGTCGTGTTATAAATGCCCTAGCTAAACCTATTGATGGTAGAGGTGAAATTTTGGCTTATGAGTCTCGGTTAATTGAATCTCCCGCCCCGGGTATTATTTTGAGACGTTCCGTATATGAACCCCTTCAAACAGGGCTTATTGCTATTGATTCAATGATCCCGATAGGCCGCGGTCAGCGAGAATTAATTATTGGAGACAGACAGACCGGTAAAACGGTAGTAGCTACAGATACGATTCTCAACCAACAGGGTCAAAATGTAATATGCGTTTATGTAGCTATTGGTCAAAAAGCATCGTCCGTGGCTCAAGTCGTGACTAATTTTCGAGAAAGGGGGGCAATGGAATACACTATTGTAGTGGCTGAAACGGCGGATTCCCCCGCTACATTACAATACCTAGCCCCTTATACAGGAGCATCTCTGGCTGAATTTTTTATGTACCGGGAACAACACACTTCAATCATTTATGATGATCTCTATAAACAAGCGCAAGCTTATCGTCAAATATCTCTTCTATTACGAAGACCACCCGGCCGCGAGGCTTATCCAGGAGATGTTTTTTATTTGCATTCGCGACTTTTGGAAAGAGCCGCAAAATCAAGTTCTTGTTTAGGCGAAGGAAGTATGACCGCTTTACCGATAGTTGAGACTCAATCGGGAGATGTTTCAGCTTATATTCCTACTAATGTAATTTCTATTACAGATGGACAAATCTTCCTATCCGCCGATCTATTTAATGCTGGAATCAGACCCGCTATTAATGTGGGTATTTCTGTTTCGCGAGTAGGATCCGCAGCTCAAATTAAAGCCATGAAACAAGTAGCTGGCAAATCAAAATTGGAACTGGCGCAATTCGCAGAATTAGAAGCCTTTGCACAATTCACTTCTGATCTCGATAAAGCCACTCAGAATCAATTGGCAAGGGGTCAACGATTACGTGAATTGCTCAAACAATCCCAATCTGCCCCTCTTACTGTGGAAGAGCAGATAATGACTATTTATACTGGAATAAATGGTTATCTTGATTCATTAGAAATTGGTCAAGTAAGGAAATTTCTCCTTGAGTTACGTATCTATTTAAAAACGAATAAATACCAGCTACAAGAAATAATATCTTCTACTAAGACATTTACTGAGGAAGCAGAAATACTTTTAAAAGAAGCTATTCGGGAACAGTTAGAACGCTTTATATTTAAGGAAACAAATAAATAAATTGCTCACTCCTAAATTAATTCTTAATATTCTTCTACTTCTTATAATTCAATTTTATAATTTAATTAATAGTTAAAAGTATTAAATTCAAATAATAAAAAGGATAATAAATAATAAATTTAAGAAATATACGAGAAACGTAAGATAAGTAAGTTTAAATAAATCTTTTTCGCGTTTATAGAATAGAGAAGAGAGATGTATATATATGGAAATAAATTGCGTCCAATAGGATTTGAACCTACACTAAAGGTTTAGAAGACCTCTGTCCTATCCATTAGACAATGGACGCTTTCATTACTATTTTATTTTATTATTTTTTACTATGAAAGTACAATTTCGAAAAAAATCAAATCGGATTGTATGTGATAAAATGTCGAAGTTTGTAATATAAGTATAAAAAAAAGAATAAAAAAACAAAAATTTTATTGTTATTGAAGCAATAACAAACATTTTTGTTTTCAAATAAACCCTCTTTATTTTTTCTGATTCATTGGGATAAAAAGTAACCCGGATAGGTAATAGGTATGGACCTATTCGGGCTGTATTGCTGATAAAAGTCGTGATAACAGTAGTATATTTTATACTATTATTATTAAGCCTTTCAATCTCTATGTCTAATTCTAATATAATATAGTAATTTTTCTTTGTTTCAATTTGGAGAGATGGCTGAGTGGGCTAAAGCGGCGGATTGCTAATCCGTTGTACGAGTTATTCGTACCGGGGGTTCGAATCCCTCTCTTTCCCCTCATTGTTGATCATTTGATATTTTATTTTTATTTAAAATTTATCGAACTTTACTAATTTTTTATTCTTCACGTCCAGGATTACGTACTGGATCATTAGATAGAAATCCGAAGATGAAGAGAGAAACAAAGAATATCACTACTGTGTAAACAAATAGTTTAAGAGTAAGCATTACACAACCTCCATGATAGTTTTTTTGGAAAAAGGGAATATATTCTCCGTTTTTATATCACATCACATATCCTAATATTTGTTTGACACTATTAAATGAAGCGATGTTTTTAGTTAAAATTGGTTGACCCTAACCTTATATACTTAATATATTTAACAATCTTAGAATATTTATTTATTATTTATATATAATATAATACATAGGATCATTGGTAAATTGGAAAAAGGGTTAGAACGAAGTTATCGTGCCTATCCATTTCAATGTTTGAATCTAGGATTTATATTTTAAGATTTATATGATCTTATCAATTTTTATAATTTTTTTTTATTACATTATTAAAGACCTTATCGAAAACTTAGAGCGGCTTGCCAAACAAATGCTAAGAGAAAAAATAATACAGGTATGACTGGCATAACATCTACGATTGGATTTAAAAAAGCATAGGCCTCAGGCAATTTTGAAAAGAAAAAACGACTCGAATAAGGCGTAAAATTAAGACAGATCAAACTAAAGATATTAAATATAACAACCATTTTTTCGTGAAGATAATTGCATTTTTATTGAGTTTTTAATAAAAAAAAATAAAGTAAAAAGGTAAAGTAAACAATCAAAAAAACTTATATTCTCTTATGAGAATATAATAAATTAGACTCTCACATACTATTTTAATTCAATTATATGTAATGATCAATGAATTGTGGGTTTCATTCAATATTTAGACATGTTAAAATCCTAGCAACAATTTAATTAATCTATTCCATATAAATTTTTACTACAATACGTTTTATTAGTATTGAATTGAATAGAAATCGAAGTGGGGCGTAGTCAAGTGGTAAGGCAACGGGTTTTGGTCCCGCCATTCGGAGGTTCGAGTCCTTCCGTCCCAGAGCGCACCTGTTTTATCAGAATAAAAGTTTTTTTGATTTCGATTTTTTATACCTATTTTTTTAGGGTTGCTAACTCAACGATAGAGTACTCGACTTTTAAGTGCTGCTAGGCTCTTTTACAGATTTGGATGAAGCAAGGTATTTGTCCATACCATCAGTAAAGTTTGTAAAACTACAACTGATCCCGGAAGTAAGTGAATGGAAAAAATAGCATGTCGTATCAATATCATAAAGTAAAAGTTAAGTTGAGTGAATAAATGGGTGAAGTACTACGATTCCAATTATAGATAAAAAATTAAGAACCGAGCCTCTGTTCTTAATTTTTTAAGGATTCCCCGATCTAAGTATACGTTAAACAAATATTAGTGACCGATGCAGTAAATTCTACTCCCATAAGTGGGTAGTGTATTGTTGATGATTTTTTTTTTTGAACAAATCCTAATTATTTTCCATTCCATAATTATAGTGGAATAATGGAGATGAGTATGTATAAAGAAAGAACATATTGATAAAACCCCTTTATTTATTTTTTATTTTCCAAAATCAAAAGAGCGATTGTGTTGAAAAAATAAAAGATTTATAATCATCTTGTTATCGTATAATGTAATGAATATAAACCGATTGGGTAGAAAAGCAGAAGATAGAGTCCGTCTATCACGAGGTATCTATCTTTTTCTTACTATTTTAGTATTACTAGAAAATAATAATCTGATTATGAATAATAATAAAACAAATAAAAATGGAAGAATTAAAAAAAAATTTAGACCGACGGAAACAGGACTTTTCTTTTTTATATCCACTTTTTTTCCAGGAGTATATTTATGTATTTACTCAAAATCGTAGTTTCAATCGATCAAGTTTGTTCGAAAATGTGGGTTATGACAAAAAAGTTAGATTACTAATTGTGAAACGCTTAATTACTCGAATGTATCAACAGAATTATTTTATTATTTATACTAATTATTCTAACCAAAATACTTTTTTTGGGCACAACAAGCATTTTTATTTGCAAATCATATCGGGTAAATTAGTAGTTAGTGCGGAAATTAAACTTTGCCTATGCTTAGTATCTTCCCTCGAAGATAATAAAATAGATGAATCTAAAAATTTACGATCAATTCATTCCATATTTCCCTTTTTAGAAGATAAATTATCCCGTTTAAATTATGTGTCAAATATACTAATACCTTATCCGGTTCATCTTGAAACGTTGGTTCTAATTCTTCGTTGCTTGGTGAAAGATAATTCTTCTTTGCATTTTTTACGATTCGTTTTGCACGAGAGTCGTAATTGGAACCATTTTTTTTTCCAAAATAAATATATTTCCACTCTTTCAAAAACAAAAATAAATCAGAGAGTATTCTTATTCTTATATAATTCTTATGTCTGTGAATACGAATTCGTTTTTGTTTTTTTACGTAACCAATCCTGTCAGTTACGATCAACATTTTTTTTAACCTTTTTTGAGCGACATTTTTTCTATGGAAAAATAAAAAAAGAGCATCTTGTAAATGTCTTTACTAAAGATTTTAAAGCCATTTCCTGGTTGTTCAAAGATAGTTTCATGCATTATGTTAGGTATCAAGGAAAATGCACTTTGGCTTTAAAACGGGCGTCTCTTATTCTAAATAAATGGAAATATTACCTTGCCCTCTTTTGGAAATATCGTTTTTATGTGCGGTATCAA